TGCACCGGCTACACCTTCGTAACTCCAAATACCCGGATTCGTTCCAGTCCCTCCTGTGATACTCCAACCGCCCCATGAATTGGTTATTCCTAAACGAGTCATGAAAGGAATAACGAACATACCCTGCCTCCACATTGGATCAAGAACAGGGTCAGAGGGATCAAAAACTGCTAATTCATACAGAGCCATTGAACCGGCCCAACCAGAAACCAAAGCTGTATGCATTATATGGACAGCAAGCAACCGACCGGGATCATTCAACACAACAGTATGAACACGATACCAAGGCAAACCCATGGAAATACCCCTTTATCAAAAAAAGTAGACACTACGTAACTTTATTGCATTGAAAAAGACTCTACTATAGACTATGCTATAGATCCCCTTTGCTCAGTGGATTCTCTTAAAATAAGGGGTAATGTTGGTTCTATTTTGTTGATAATATATAGAACAATTCTGTTCGTAGGAACAAGGCGAAGCAGATTTATTCTATACTCAATAAGTACCAATACGCAATGGGAGTTGAAACTACTCCTTATGAGGGAATATGCCCATACTACTTCATCATTAGAAAGACCTGTTTGTAAGAATTTTTCTTTATTCATTCTATCTTCATTTTATTATATTATGTATGAAGTTTTCTAATCTATGGATAAACTAATACAAGGGCTAATATTATTATTAGAAAGATAATAAACCCATTCTTACGTTTCCACATCAAAGTGAAATATAGTATTTAGTTCTTTTTTCTTTTCTTTAATGCCTATTGGTGTTCCAAAAGTACCTTTTCGGAGTCCTGGAGAGGAAGATGCATCTTGGATTGACGTATAGTGCGACTTGTCAGATATATTGGATCATATGGGATTTCCCCGTTTTCTCCCCCGATCGAGATATCCTCTATTTCGCCCAAAAAACATATTAATTGAATCATCAAAAATTGGGAGCGTGAAGTAAAAATTAGGAGAGTGAAGTGCAATATAACCCGATCCCCCCTTTTTTTTGGAGGTAATTTATATTATTATCAATTAGAATAATTTATGGTTATCTTCGTTGGACTAATCAAATTAAGTATCCAGGTTCCGTTTAAAAAACAATCCAATTGGTAATTATATATGATTACCACTTATATCATAAATGATTCGATTCCTATTTATAAAGAAAATGGATCTCAAATCGTTACGCAATCGAGTAATATGGATGAATTCCATCAAATATTTGGTTTGGCAGAAGGCATAAAATGAATAATTAATATGAATTATTAAGAAGTCATAGCAATAAAGAAGTGGTAAGAGAAGCATTTGTCCTATATGTGCAAATCAAAATAGGGCGGATCTTTACCCGGAGTAGAACATAAACCTAAAAAGATTTAAGAGACCCATTCAGGAACAAGAAAATGACATCGTGATTTGGATCTCAATGAAAAAATACATCAATGATAAGTTAATTCGATAAGTTTGAAATTCTTTTTTTATATTCGAAGATAAGAAAAGAGGTCAAAAGAATCTTTATTGAAAAATCGAAGAAAAAGCCCTTTCGTTAAAAGTTAGAAAGAGCTTACTATGCTATGTATGATATGAAAAAATGAGAGGGGGCTGGAATCTACACATTGATTTTTTCGGAAATTTTTTTTGAACCGTATGCAGAAAAAAGTGCATGTACGGTTCCTAAGGGATACAACTTTACCCGAATCAACCGACTTTATCGAGAGAGATTACTTTTTTTAGGCCAAGCAGTTGATAGCGAGATCTCGAATCAACTTATTGGTCTTATGGTATATCTCAGTATTGAGGATGATACCAAAGATCTGTATTTGTTTATAAACTCTCCGGGCGGATGGGTAATACCTGGAGTAGCTATTTATGATACTATGCAATTTGTGCGACCAGATGTACATACAATATGCATGGGATTAGCTGCTTCAATGGGATCTTTTATCTTGGTTGGAGGGGAAATTACCAAACGTCTAGCATTCCCTCACGCTTGGCGCCAATGAGGTTTTTTTGAGAGAAACAAAAGACTATGCCTTCGCCATATGAAATAGGAATATTAAGTAAAAATAGCATGGCATTTAGAATTCGATAAGATAAAATTTTTATTCTTTTTTCAAAAAATTAAATTATATATCGAGAGAGTAGTATGAAATAAAGGGTATTTCTGATTTTATCTTATCCATCGGGAATCCTGTTCAGCGTCACAAACTTTTTTTTCATACCATAGATCTCTTAACAATATTTCTTGTATAAATCAAATATTTTTTTATGTACTTTTTTTTATTTGATCAGATCAAAAAGAAACTTTGGGATTGCTGAATCACAGACAAATAAATACCAAAAAAGAAATAAGAAATATATAAAGCAACGGAACCATCATAGTATTTTTTAACTCCTCCAAAAAGAAGGGTGGTAATTTTATCATTTACCAATAGGAGGGTAAAGAGGATCCATTTTATTGTAGAGCCGTATGCAATACATAAAAAATGCCCGTACGGTTATTCTCTTTT